AGATTTTATTTTTAACAAGTAGTTTTGCTGGTTGGTTAATTGGTCACATTTTTTTCATGAAATGGGTTGGATTGGTATTATTCTGGATACGGCAAAATCATTCTATTCGATCTAATAAGTATCTTGTGTCAGAATTTAGAAATTCTATGGCTCGAATCTTTAGTATTCTCTTATTTATCACCTCTGTCTACTATTTAGGAAGAATGCCGTCACCTACAGTCACTAAGAAACTGAAAGAGAAAGAAACTTCAGAAACGGAAGAGGGGGAAGAAAGAAAGGAAGAAAGCGATGTGGAAACAACTTCCGAAACGAAGGAGACTAAACAGGAACAAGAGGGATCCAACGAAGAAAACCCTTCCCTTTGCTCGGAAGAAAAGGAGGATCTGGACAAAATAGATGAAACGGAAGAGACCCGAGTGAATGGAAAGGAAAAAACAAAGGATGAATTTAACTTTCAAGAGGCACGCTATCAAGATAGCCCAGTTCATGAAGATTATGATCTGGATACCCATCAAGAGAATTTGGAATTGGGAAGACTGAAAGAAAAGAAAAATAAAAGTTATTATTGGTTTTGGGTTGAAAAAACTTTTGTCACTTTTTTTTTCGATTATAAACGATGGAATCGTCCATTACGATATATAGAAAATGATCAATTAGAAAATGCTTTACGCAATGAAATGTCACAATTTTTTTTTTATACATGTACAAGTGATGGGAAACAAAAAATATCCTTTATGTATCCTCCTAGTTTATCGACATTTTCAGAAATGCTAGAACGAAGAATTTCTTTGTACATAAGAGAAAAAATATATGACGAAAATCTTTCTAATTCTTGGATTTATACCAATGAAAAAAAAAAGTTAAATTTGAATAATGAATTGATAAATCGAATAAAAATTATAGAAAAAAATGAGGGATCTCCTAGTCTGGATAGGCTTGAAAAAAGAACCATATTATGCGATGATGAGAATAAAAAAAAATGCTTGCCAAAAGCATATGATCCTTTTTTCAACGGACCTTGTCGAGGAACACGAAAAAAACTCTATTCACATGCAATCATGAATCATCTAATTACTTATACAAATACAGAAGATTTAGTAGAAATTTTTTGGATAAATAAGATTCATGATCTACTTCTTAATGATTCCTTAGGAATTTACCATCAATCATTTTTAAAAAAAACGGAAAAGTCCTTCATCTCAATTGATGAATTATCTTCTGAGTGCGGACACATTTTAAATTTTGAAAAATGTCCTTTATTGACAGAAGCAAAAATAATTGATTCAGAAAGTCAAGCAAAATCTTTGCAATTTGTATTCGATGTAATTACAAAAGATCAAAAAACAAAGAAAAAGAAAGATATTGGAATTAAAATAGAAGAAGTCAGTAAAAAGGTGTCTAGATGGTCATACAAATTAACCGAGGATTTGTTGGAAGAAGAGGAAAAAGAAAATGAAGAAGAATTAGAAGAAGAAGAGCATGAGATTCATTCAAGAAGAGCCAAACGTGTTGTAATTTATAACGATAATGATCAAAATACCAATTCTATTTCTAGTACTAAGAATGCTAGTAACAATGAGAAAAATGATAATAAAACGGAAGAGGAAGAGGAAGAGGAAGAGGAAGAGGAAGAGGAAGAGGTAGCTCTGATACGTTACTCCCAACAATCGTGTTTTCGTCGCAATCTAATCAAAGGATCCATGCGCGCTCAAAGACGTAAAACAGTTATTTGGGACCTCTTTCAAGTAAATGCGCATTCCCCACTTTTTTTGGACCGTATAGACAAAACATCTTTTTTTTATTCTTTTCATATTAATGAAATGAAGAATCTTATTTTGAGGAATTGGATGGGTAGAGAACGAGAATCTGAATTTAAAATTTTAGATTCCCATTTTGAAAATGAAGAGACAAAAGAAGAAAAGGATAAAAAAGAACGTATAGAAATATCAGAAGCTTGGGATACCTTTGTATTTATTCAAGCAATAAGAGGTTTAATGTTAGTAATCCAATCTTTTTTTAGAAAATACATTATATTGCCTTCATTTATAATAGCTAAAAATATTTTACGTATGTTATTATTTCAATTCCCCGAGTGGTACGAGGATTTGAAGGAATGGAATAGAGAAATGCATATTAAATGCACCTATAATGGTGTTCAATTATCAGAAACAGAATTTCCCCAAGATTGGTTAACAGACGGCATTCAGATAAAGATTCTATATCCTTTCTGTCTAAAACCTTGGCGAAAAGCTAAGGTACGATCTCATCATAGAGATCGAGGAGATTCAAAATATAAAAACAAAAATTTTTGTTTTTTAACAGTCTGGGGAATGGAAGCAGAACTTCCCTTTGGTTCTCCCCGAAAACGACCTTCTTTTTTTGAACCTATTTATAAAGAACTCAAAAAAAGAAATAGAAGGGTAAAAAATAAGATTTTACAAGTTATAAACTTTTTGAAGGAAAGAATAAAATCCTTTATATTTATAAAAGTTAGAAAAGAAAAAACAAAATGGGTCACTAAAATATTTATAGTTATCAAACTCATAATGAAAAAATTGGAAAAAATAAATCCAATTTTTTTATTTGAGTTGAGAAAAGAAAAAGTATATGAAATGAAGGAAAACGAAAAAGATTTACAAAAAAATAAAAAGATTCTTCGCGAATCATCTGTTCGAATTCGACCAAAAAATTGGTTAAATTCTTCACTAATAGAAAGAAGAATGAAAGATCTTTCTGATAAGACAATAAAAATCAGGAATCAAATAGAACGAAACGAAAAAGAAAAAAAAAAAGATATAGTTCTAATTTATGATAATAAAAGGCCGGAATCTTTGAAAATCTTAAAAAGGAAAAATATCCGATTAATGCGTAAATCGCACTACTTTATAAAATCATTCATTGAAAAAATATACATAGATATTTTACTATGTACCATTAGCATTCCTAAGATCAATGCACAACTTTTCTTTAAATCAAAAAAAAATATCTTTAATAAATCCATTTACAACAATAAAAGAAATAAAGAACAAGAAGGAATTGATGAAACAAATCAAAATACAATGAAGTTTCATTTTGGTTTGACTATAAAAAAGTTGTTTTCAAATACTTATAGTACTGAGAATAGGAATCCAAATTCCGATACTTATTGGAACTTATCTTCCCTATCTCAAGCATATGTATTTTACAAATTATCACAAACCCAATTACTTAATAAGGATCGCTTGAGACCTGTATTTCAATATAAAGGAAACTCTCCTTTTTTTAAGGAAAAATTAAAAGACTCTTGTATGATAATGATACACGGAATATTTGATTCCAAATCAAGACATAATAAAATTCATTCGTATGTAATGAACGAATGGAAAAACTGGTTAAAAGGTCATTATCAATACGATCCATCTCAAAAAAAATGGTCTCGATTAGTAACTAAAGAATGGCGAAATAGAATCAATCAACGCTGTATGATTCAAAACCAAAACAAGGAATCAATCCAATTGGATTTATATCAAAAATACCAATTCATTCATTCCATGAAAAAAAATAACTATGCAGCGGATTCTTTTATGAGTCAAAAAGAAAAATGGAAAAAAAATCACAGATATGATCTTTTATCATCTAAATACATAAGTCCTCCTAATTCATATATTTCTGGATCAACATTAGAATTTGAAATAAACGGGGATCGAGAAATTCCATATCATTTCAATACATCGAAACCCGAATCATTTTATGTATTAGTAAGTATACCTAGTAATAATTATCTAGAAAAAGGATATATTATTGATAGGAATATAAATTTGGATAGAAAATATTTTGATTGTAGAATTCCTCATTTTTGTTTTAGAAAGAATATTGAGATCTGGACCAATGCACATATTGGCATGACGATTCATAAAAATACTAAGACTGAAATTAAAAATTTAAAAAAAATGAAAAAAAAAGATCTTTTTTCTACTACGGTTCGTCAAGACATCAAACCATGCAATCAAAAAAGAAACTTTTTTGATTGCATGGGAATGCATCAAGAGGGGTTCTCTGATACTGCATCAAATCATAATACTATATCCAATCTCGAATCTTGGTTCTTCCCAGAATTTGTGCAACTTTTTAACATATATAAGATTCAACCTTGGATCATTCCAATCAAATCACTCTTTTTTCATTTTAATAAAAATGAAAAAATAAATATAAATACAAAGAAAAATCCTCATGAATCGTCTAATAAAAAAGATCTTGAATTAGTAAATTACAAGCAGGAAGAACAAGAACAACAGGATCAAGGAAATCTTATATCGAATCTACGAAAACAAAAGAATAAAAAAGCTGTTGAAGAAGATTACGCAAGATTAGACATAGAAATTAAAAAGGGTAGAAAAAAAAAAAAATCTCAATATAAGAGAAAAAAACAAACGGAACTAGATTACTTTTTGAAAAAATATTTCCTTTTTCAATTAAGATGGGCTGATCCCTTGAATCAAAGAATAATGAACAATATTAGGGTATATTGTCTCCTACTTAGACTGATAAACCCAAAGGAAATTGCCATATCCTCGATTCAAAGAGGTGAAATAAATCTAGACGAAATGCTAATTCAAAAGGAGCTAGTTCTTACAGAATTGATAAGAAAGGGAATATTTATTATTGAACCAATTCGTCTATCTATAAGAAGGGACGGAAAATCTATTGTATATCAAACTATGGATATTTCATTGGTTGAGAAGAAGAAGCACCAAACAAATAGAAAATACGCAAAAAAAAGACATATTGAGAAAGAGGGGTTTGAAAAATCCATTCCACGATACAGCCACTTATTTTTTAGTGAAGACAAAAATCATTATGATTTCCTTATTCCTGAAAATATTCTATCTCCTAGGCATCGGAGAGAATTTAGAATTCGAATTTGTTTCAATTCACGGAATTGGAATGTTTTGGATAGAAATCCAAGATTTTGCAATGAAAAGAAAATAAAAAACTGTGGACAATTTTTTAATCAGAACAAGCATATTAACACCGATGCAAAAAATTTAATTAAATTCAAATTGTTTCTTTGGCCCAATTATCGATTAGAAGATTTAGCTTGTATGAATCGTTATTGGTTTGATACCAATAACAGCAGTCGTTTCAGTATGTCAAGAATACATATGTATTCACAATTCAGAATGAATTCAATTCAAATGCAAAATTAAAAAATTTTTATTTTTATATTTTTTTTTATATTTTATAGTGGATTTCCTACATATCGTGTGACATATTCTGTAGATGAAAGCCGAAATATATAGACTGTATAACATTAGAATTTCTAACACATGATGCTGATTTCATAGTGTATCCATTTTCACTAGGAGTAGCAGAATCTTTTTAGTTTAAGTAAAACGAAATCGTTCTATTTCGTGAATGCATATATTTATCAGACCCTTTTTATCCAATATCCAAATCCAATTTTCAATTGGATAAAATATACAAAACAAATAAACATAAATACATAAACAAAAAACAAATTAGTATATGAATAAATGAAATCCAATTTCGATTTATACTAGATGAAAATAACTGTCATAATAAATCTTATTATTTTTCCTGATCGGTAAAATTCACAGAAAATAAAAATTTTAATTTATTTTATGGTCAAAAATTCATTTATCTCAGTTATTCCACAAGAAGAAAAAGACGAAAATAGTGGGTCTGTTGAATTTCAAGTATTCCATTTCACCAGTAAGATACGGAGACTTACTTCACATTTAGAATTGCACAAAAGAGATTTTTTATCACAAAGGGGTCTGCGAATAATTCTGGGAAAACGTCAACGATTATTGACTTATTTGTCAAAGAAAAATAAAGTGCGTTATAAGAGATTAATGGATCAGTTAGATATTCGGGAACCAAAAACTCGTTAATTTAAATTAAATTTATTATTTGAGTTTATTATTATTTATTATTAGCCTTGTTATTTTTTTTTTTTTTTTTTATAGAATTTACATTTTATATATGACTATATGAATATGAATAGGATTATTTAGAATTACTAGAATTATACTAAATTCAATTTAAATTAGGATAAATTAGGATATATATATATATGCAAAATGAAAATATAATGAAAATATAATATATTTAATATTAAGAAAATAAACATGATTCGTATGTACAACTCATATTTCATGGTTATTCAAACGTAAATCAAAGGATCTTGGCCCTTTCTCATAAACAGATTTTAAAATCTATTGATTCTAGAAATTTTTTAAAATCATTGATTCGTCTGGTATCTACAATAGAAAATATATGATTTCCATCATTTTCTAATTAAAATTTTATCAGATCGAAAATCTTTTGTGTTCAAAACTTAAATTTATAGACCCAATGTCGCATTCAGTAAAAATTTATGATACATGTATAGGGTGTACCCAATGTGTACGAGCTTGTCCCACGGATGTATTAGAAATGATACCTTGGGACGGATGTAAAGCTAAGCAAATTGCTTCCGCGCCAAGAACCGAGGATTGTGTAGGTTGTAAGAGATGTGAATCCGCTTGCCCAACGGATTTTTTGAGTGTCCGTGTTTATTTATGGCATGAAACAACTCGCAGCATGGGTCTTTCTTATTGATATGTAACAAAAAACTCCCCTTGAATCATTTGATTCCTCTTTACCGAGAAAGCTCCGTACTCGAGAAAAGAAAATATATTATTCTTCTCCCGAGCACGGAGTTTTCTGGTCAAAATTTATCTTGTCTTTATCACGAGTTATTTTCCTTCATAAAGGAAATAAGGCGTATAGGAGGGATACTATATGTATATGTATCCTGGAGCTCCCTCTAATGACCTATGTATTTTGTTCCAATTGGACGATCCATTAAACCAATTGAAGGAAGATTCTAAATGGATAAATATTTTTTTATTTTCACTGGAGACTGGGAATCGATGGACTTTCCATAGGACCCATTTTACTGACAGGATTTATCACTTGAACCAACAAACATTAGATTTAGAAAAATTAGCTAATCAATCATATCCCGCAGCATTGGAAATAATATTCCATTTTGGTTTTCTTATAGCTTATGCTGTCAAATCGCCGATGATACCCCTACATACATGATTACCAGATACCCACGGGGAAGCGCATTACAGTACATGTATGCTTCTAGCTGGAATCTTATTAAAGATGGGAACATATGGATTGATTCGGATCAATATGGAATTGTTAGCTCACGCTCATTCTAAATTCTCTCTCTGGTTGATCATAGTAGGAATAATACAAATCTTTTATGCAGCTTCAACATCTCTTGGTCAACGCAATTTTGAAAAGCATATTGCCTATTCTTACGTATCTCATATGGGTTTCATAATTATAGGAATTGGTTCTATAACTGGCATGGGACTCAATGGAGCCATTTTACAAATACTCTCTCATGGATTGATCGGTGCTGCACTTTTTTCTTAGCAGAAACGAGTTGGGATAGAATACGTTTTGTTTATCTCGACGAGATGGTGGGGAATATCTATCCCAATGGAAAAAATATTTATATTTACCATGTTTAGTAGTTTCTCGATGGCTTCTCTTGTATTACCAGGAATGAGTGGTTTTGTTGCAGAATTCTTAGTCTTTTTTGGAATAATTACTAACCAAAAATATTTGGAATAATTACTAACCAAAAATATCTTTTCATGCCAAAAATGTTAATTACTTTTGTAATAGCAATTGGAATGATATTAACTCCTATTTTTTTATTGTCTATGTTACGTCATATTTTCTATGAATACAAGCTATTCAATATACCAAACTATAAATTTTCATATTCTGGACCGCGAAAACTATTTCTTTCGATCTGTATCTTTCTACCTGTAATAGGAATTGAGATTTATCCTGATTTCGTTCTTCCGTTATCGGTTGACAAGGTACAAGTTATATTAGCTAATAATTTTGATTATTTTTATAGAAAATAGATACTAATTCTTTTTATAGCTTAGAAAATTCTAATTAATTAGAAGGAAAGTCTTATAATTCTTTGACTTTCATCTTTTCACGATTCTTCATTGTACAATGAAAAAAATGAAGAGTGAATTAGAATTGTAATGAAATACATCTAGAGTTTTTGAGAACCATTTGAATAATTCCTCCATTCAAACGGTTTTCAAAAACTCGCACAAATACTCATTGTCTATCAGACGATGTTTTTATGTGTTCTTCATGTAGTTTATTTTATTCAATTAGATATAAATGGGAATGAACCATAACTATGGAACCCGATTCCTAATAGATTGATCCCAAAATAGCATATCCAAATTAGGAGAAATCCTATAGAAGCCACAAATGCCGAATTTGTGCCTTGGTCTTGCAATTTTTTATTTGTTCTAATATGTAAATAGATTGCAAATATGGTCCAAGTAATAAATGCCCAAGTTTCCTTAGGATCCCAATTCCAATAAGAACCCCATGCTTCATTAGCCCATACTGCTCCAGAAAGAATGCCTATGGTTAAAAAGGTAAACCCTAAACTAATGACACGATAACTCCAATAATCCAAACGCTGAATTAATTGATATTTGTAAAAATTTCGAAATGAGAGAAAAGAAGTCTTTTTAAATACACTTTCTTTTTCGTTCAAATATTCTATCGTACCAACAAAGAAAAATGACTTCCTTAAGCTTATAAAATTCTTGTTCAAAAAAAAATCGATATTTTTTCGAAATGTAATAACTATAAGAGCAACTGATAATAATGATCCGCATAAAAGAACTGCATAGCTCAATAGCATCATACTGACATGCATCATTAACCAGTGAGATTGTAGAGCAGGTGCTAATATTGCGGATTGATGCATTTCAATTGAAAGACCTGACGTGGCAAAACCTTGGGTAAAAATAGCACTTGGTGCAGTTATTGTGCTTAAATAATTTTTATGATTCCCAAGATATGGAATCATATGAATAATGGAGAAACTCCACGAAAGGAAGATTAATGATTCATATAAATTACTTAAGGGAAAATGTCCTGAAGAAATCCAACGAATAACTAAAAACCCTGTTATAGATAAAAAAGTAGCTATCATCCCCTTTTCTGACGAATTACGCAATCCTTCTATTTCATAGACTAATAAGTTCATCAAATGAATCATAATCACAATTGAGATGATCGAAAAGGAAATATGAGTTAATATATGTTCTAAGGTCACAAATATCATAAACATAAAAAGGTTACCTATTAAATAATAAATAATTGAAATTGGAGATTAAGATAAATATTAAAAAAAAAAAAAAAAAAAAAAAAATACAATCAATATACATTAATAATACATTAGTAAATGTCAATTATTTGTCTTCCAAGTCAAAAATAGAAAATTTTAAGTTCTTTAAGACATATCAATTAAGATTTTTAAAAACGTTTTTTTGTCCCAAAAAAAAACTTTTTGACTGTCCGGTAGAAACAGATTTAGCTAAAGAAAAAGCTTTTACTGCCGCTAAAGAGCCTTTTTTTTTCCAAGGATTTCTACGAATATGCTTTTTTGACATAGAAGTACGTTTTTTTGGAACTGCCATTCAAAGATAGGTGACTCATTTTTATGGTTGTATGTGAAAGACATATATTGTTCAAAATGGATTACTCTTTATTAGTCATTACCTATAGTGATTCCATCAATATCAATAATAATAATATAAGAGCATAACTTTTAAAAATAAATAAAAAAAAACGAATTCAAATTCAATGTCAATATTCTTTAATATTCAATAAAAAAGAAATATAAAATATAAAGAGATCCATAATTGAACTATAATAAATTAAGAAATCCTAAATCTATAAAACATAAATATAAATGGAAATATATAAAATATCTATAAATTTTATAATCTTACATAAATACAATCTAATGTTAAGGGAAAATATAATTATTAAAAATAATTATATTAAAAATAATTATATTAAATATTAAATAATATTAAATAATAATATATTATATAATTATATTATTATATATATATATAAATATATAATATATAATTTATATATAATTTATAATTTATTATTTTCATATAATTTTTATAATTTTATGCCGCCACTCGGACTCGAACCGAGATGCTCTAGCACTGCTTCCTAAGAGCAGCGTGTCTACCAATTTCACCATGGCGGCTTACCTGAAAGAATAATAGTAAATTCATGTTGAATTGTCTATATTCAATAGAGTTTAGGAAACAATGAAGCAAAATGAATTTCCATTCATATGGAAGTGTTCAAGTTCAATATCAAGAATATTCAGTTAGTATTTTCGTAAGTTCAGTTTTCATAAAAAAATTTTCCATTTATGTATTATAAACTATAACTATAACAGAAACCTAGCTTTTTTTATTTTATTATTGTTTTATAATTATTTATAATTATATTTATAATTATAAATTACATATTTACATATATTATTATATATCATAATCATATTATATATTTAATTATTATATATTATTATATATTTTACTTAATTATATTTAATATTTAATATTTAATTATAAATTATATATTTTATTTAATTAATTATATTTATAATTATATTAATTATATTTAATTTTATAATTATATATAATATTATATAAATTATATAATAAAAAATAAAATTATATAATATAAGAATTATAATATAAGAAAATTTTGTATAATATCTTTATTGATTATTGAATCTTTATATTATTGATATTGAATTTGATTGAATTCGTGCGAAGGTTTTTTCTTTCCTATTAATTGTACTTTTCGAAATATAAAAACACAATTAGGATAAGACAACGAAAAATGTTAGTATTTAATTATACTAAGATACTAAGATGTTGGGTGTCTAAATTATTAGAAAGAAAAAATATCGATTTTTTTTTGAACAAGAATTTTATAAGCTTAAGGAAGTCATTTTTCTTTGTTGGTACGATAGAATATTTGAACGAAAAAGAAAGTGTATTTAAAAAGACTTCTTTTCTCTCATTTCGAAATTTTTACAAATATCAATTAATTCAGCGTTTGGATTATTGGAGTTATCGTGTCATTAGTTTAGGGTTTACCTTTTTAACCATAGGCATTCTTTCTGGAGCAGTATGGGCTAATGAAGCATGGGGTTCTTATTGGAATTGGGATCCTAAGGAAACTTGGGCATTTATTACTTGGACCATATTTGCAATCTATTTACATATTAGAACAAATAAAAAATTGCAAGACCAAGGCACAAATTCGGCATTTGTGGCTTCTATAGGATTTCTCCTAATTTGGATATGCTATTTTGGGATCAATCTATTAGGAATCGGGTTCCATAGTTATGGTTCATTCCCATTTATATCTAATTGAATAAAATAAACTACATGAAGAACACATAAAAACATCGTCTGATAGACAATGAGTATTTGTGCGAGTTTTTGAAAACCGTTTGAATGGAGGAATTATTCAAATGGTTCTCAAAAACTCTAGATGTATTTCATTACAATTCTAATTCACTCTTCATTTTTTTCATTGTACAATGAAGAATCGTGAAAAGATGAAAGTCAAAGAATTATAAGACTTTCCTTCTAATTAATTAGAATTTTCTAAGCTATAAAAAGAATTAGTATCTATTTTCTATAAAAATAATCAAAATTATTAGCTAATATAACTTGTACCTTGTCAACCGATAACGGAAGAACGAAATCAGGATAAATCTCAATTCCTATTACAGGTAGAAAGATACAGATCGAAAGAAATAGTTTTCGCGGTCCAGAATATGAAAATTTATAGTTTGGTATATTGAATAGCTTGTATTCATAGAAAATATGACGTAACATAGACAATAAAAAAATAGGAGTTAATATCATTCCAATTGCTATTACAAAAGTAATTAACATTTTTGGCATGAAAAGATATTTTTGGTTAGTAATTATTCCAAATATTTTTGGTTAGTAATTATTCCAAAAAAGACTAAGAATTCTGCAACAAAACCACTCATTCCTGGTAATACAAGAGAAGCCATCGAGAAACTACTAAACATGGTAAATATAAATATTTTTTCCATTGGGATAGATATTCCCCACCATCTCGTCGAGATAAACAAAACGTATTCTATCCCAACTCGTTTCTGCTAAGAAAAAAGTGCAGCACCGATCAATCCATGAGAGAGTATTTGTAAAATGGCTCCATTGAGTCCCATGCCAGTTATAGAACCAATTCCTATAATTATGAAACCCATATGAGATACGTAAGAATAGGCAATATGCTTTTCAAAATTGCGTTGACCAAGAGATGTTGAAGCTGCATAAAAGATTTGTATTATTCCTACTATGATCAACCAGAGAGAGAATTTAGAATGAGCGTGAGCTAACAATTCCATATTGATCCGAATCAATCCATATGTTCCCATCTTTAATAAGATTCCAGCTAGAAGCATACATGTACTGTAATGCGCTTCCCCGTGGGTATCTGGTAATCATGTATGTAGGGGTATCATCGGCGATTTGACAGCATAAGCTATAAGAAAACCAAAATGGAATATTATTTCCAATGCTGCGGGATATGATTGATTAGCTAATTTTTCTAAATCTAATGTTTGTTGGTTCAAGTGATAAATCCTGTCAGTAAAATGGGTCCTATGGAAAGTCCATCGATTCCCAGTCTCCAGTGAAAATAAAAAAATATTTATCCATTTAGAATCTTCCTTCAATTGGTTTAATGGATCGTCCAATTGGAACAAAATACATAGGTCATTAGAGGGAGCTCCAGGATACATATACATATAGTATCCCTCCTATACGCCTTATTTCCTTTATGAAGGAAAATAACTCGTGATAAAGACAAGATAAATTTTGACCAGAAAACTCCGTGCTCGGGAGAAGAATAATATATTTTCTTTTCTCGAGTACGGAGCTTTCTCGGTAAAGAGGAATCAAATGATTCAAGGGGAGTTTTTTGTTACATATCAATAAGAAAGACCCATGCTGCGAGTTGTTTCATGCCATAAATAAACACGGACACTCAAAAAATCCGTTGGGCAAGCGGATTCACATCTCTTACAACCTACACAATCCTCGGTTCTTGGCGCGGAAGCAATTTGCTTAGCTTTACATCCGTCCCAAGGTATCATTTCTAATACATCCGTGGGACAAGCTCGTACACATTGGGTACACCCTATACATGTATCATAAATTTTTACTGAATGCGACATTGGGTCTATAAATTTAAGTTTTGAACACAAAAGATTTTCGATCTGATAAAATTTTAATTAGAAAATGATGGAAATCATATATTTTCTATTGTAGATACCAGACGAATCAATGATTTTAAAAAATTTCTAGAATCAATAGATTTTAAAATCTGTTTATGAGAAAGGGCCAAGATCCTTTGATTTACGTTTGAATAACCATGAAATATGAGTTGTACATACGAATCATGTTTATTTTCTTAATATTAAATATATTATATTTTCATTATATTTTCATTTTGCATATATATATATATCCTAATTTATCCTAATTTAAATTGAATTTAGTATAATTCTAGTAATTCTAAATAATCCTATTCATATTCATATAGTCATATATAAAATGTAAATTCTATAAAAAAAAAAAAAAAAAATAACAAGGCTAATAATAAATAATAATAAACTCAAATAATAAATTTAATTTAAATTAACGAGTTTTTGGTTCCCGAATATCTAACTGATCCATTAATCTCTTATAACGCACTTTATTTTTCTTTGACAAATAAGTCAATAATCGTTGACGTTTTCCCAGAATTATTCGCAGACCCCTTTGTGATAAAAAATCTCTTTTGTGCAATTCTAAATGTGAAGTAAGTCTCCGTATCTTACTGGTGAAATGGAATACTTGAAATTCAACAGACCCACTATTTTCGTCTTTTTCTTCTTGTGGAATAACTGAGATAAATGAATTTTTGACCATAAAATAAATTAAAATTTTTATTTTCTGTGAATTTTACCGATCAGGAAAAATAATAAGATTTATTATGACAGTTATTTTCATCTAGTATAAATCGAAATTGGATTTCATTTATTCATATACTAATTTGTTTTTTGTTTATGTATTTATGTTTATTTGTTTTGTATATTTTATCCAATTGAAAATTGGATTTGGATATTGGATAAAAAGGGTCTGATAAATATATGCATTCACGAAATAGAACGATTTCGTTTTACTTAAACTAAAAAGATTCTGCTACTCCTAGTGAAAATGGATACACTATGAAATCAGCATCATGTGTTAGAAATTCTAATGTTATACAGTCTATATATTTCGGCTTTCATCTACAGAATATGTCACACGATATGTAGGAAATCCACTATAAAATATAAAAAAAAATATAAAAATAAAAATTTTTTAATTTTGCATTTGAATTGAATTCATTCTGAATTGTGAATACATATGTATTCTTGACATACTGAAACGACTGCTGTTATTGGTATCAAACCAATAACGATTCATACAAGCTAAATCTTCTAATCGATAATTGGGCCAAAGAAACAATTTGAATTTAATTAAATTTTTTGCATCGGTGTTAATATGCTTGTTCTGATTAAAAAATTGTCCACAGTTTTTTATTTTCTTTTCATTGCAAAATCTTGGATTTCTATCCAAAACATTCCAATTCCGTGAATTGAAACAAATTCGAATTCTAAATTCTCTCCGATGCCTAGGAGATAGAATATTTTCAGGAATAAGGAAATCATAATGATTTTTGTCTTCACTAAAAAATAAGTGGCTGTATCGTGGAATGGATTTTTCAAACCCCTCTTTCTCAATATGTCTTTTTTTTGCGTATTTTCTATTTGTTTGGTGCTTCTTCTTCTCAACCAATGAAATATCCATAGTTTGATATACAATAGATTTTCCGTCCCTTCTTATAGATAGACGAATTGGTTCAATAATAAATATTCCCTTTCTTATCAATTCTGTAAGAACTAGCTCCTTTTGAATTAGCATTTCGTCTAGATTTATTTCACCTCTTTGAATCGAGGATATGGCAATTTCCTTTGGGTTTATCAGTCTAAGTAGGAGACAATATACCCTAATATTGTTCATTATTCTTTGATTCAAGGGATCAGCCCATCTTAATTGAAAAAGGAAATATTTTTTCAAAAAGTAATCTAGTTCCGTTTGTTTTTTTCTCTTATATTGAGATTTTTTTTTTTTTCTACCCTTTTTAATTTCTATGTCTAATCTTGCGTAATCTTCTTCAACAGCTTTTTTATTCTTTTGTTTTCGTAGATTCGATATAAGATTTCCTTGATCCTGTTGTTCTTGTTCTTCCTGCTTGTAATTTACTAATTCAAGATCTTTTTTATTAGACGATTCATGAGGATTTTTCTTTGTATTTATATTTATTTTTTCATTTTTATTAAAATGAAAAAAGAGTGATTTGATTGGAATGATCCAAGGTTGAATCTTATATATGTTAAAAAGTTGCACAAATTCTGGGAAGAACCAAGATTCGAGATTGGATATAGTATTATGATTTGATGCAGTATCAGAGAACCCCTCTTGATGCATTCCCATGCAATCAAAAAAGTTTCTTTTTTGATTGCATGGTTTGATGTCTTGACGAACCGTAGTAGAAAAAAGATCTTTTTTTTTCATTTTTTTTAAATTTTTAATTTCAGTCTTAGTATTTTTATGAATCGTCATGCCAATATGTGCATTGGTCCAGATCTCAATATTCTTTCTAAAACAAAAATGAGGAATTCTACAATCAAAATATTTTCTATCCAAATTTATATTCCTATCAATAATATATCCTTTTTCTAGATAATTATTACTAGGTATACTTACTAATACATAAAATGATTCGGGTTTCGATGTATTGAAATGATATGGAATTTCTCGATCCCCGTTTATTTCAAATTCTAATGTTGATCCAGAAATATATGAATTAGGAGGACTTATGTATTTAGATGATAAAAGATCATATCTGTGATTTTTTTTCCATTTTTCTTTTTGACTCATAAAAGAATCCGCTGCATAGTTATTTTTTTTCATGGAATGAATGAATTGGTATTTTTGATATAAATCCAATTGGATTGATTCCTTGTTTTGGTTTTGAATCATACAGCGTTGATTGATTCTATTTCGCCATTCTTTAGTTACTAATCGAGACCATTTTTTTTGAGATGGATCGTATTGATAATGACCTTTTAACCAGTTTTTCCATTCGTTCATTACATACGAATGAATTTTATTATGTCTTGATTTGGAATCAAATATTCCGTGTATCATTATCATACAAGAGTCTTTTAATTTTTCCTTAAAAAAAGGAGAGTTTCCTTTATATTGAAATACAGGTCTCAAGCGATCCTTATTAAGTAATTGGGTTTGTGATAATTTGTAAAATACATATGCTTGAGATAGGGAAGATAAGTTCCAATAAGTATCGGAATTTGGATTCCTATTCTCAGTACTATAAGTATTTGAAAACAACTTTTTTATAGTCAAACCAAAATGAAACTTCATTGTATTTTGATTTGTTTCATCAATTCCTTCTTGTTCTTTATTTCTTTTATTGTTGTAAATGGATTTATTAAAGATATTTTTTTTTGATTTAAAGAAAAGTTGTGCATTGATCTTAGGAATGCTAATGGTACATAGTAAAATATCTATGTATATTTTTTCAATGAATGATTTTATAAAGTAGTGCGATTTACGCATTAATCGGATATTTTTCCTTTTTAAGATTTTCAAAGATTCCGGCCTTTTATTATCATAAATTAGAACTATATCTTTTTTTTTTTCTTTTTCGTTTCGTTCTATTTGATTCCTGATTTTTATTGTCTTATCAGAAAGATCTTTCATTCTTCTTTCTATTAGTGAAGAATTTAACCAATTTTTTGGTCGAATTCGAACAGATGATTCGCGAAGAATCTTTTTATTTTTTTGTAAATCTTTTTCGTTTTCCTTCATTTCATATACTTTTTCTTTTCTCAACTCAAATAAAAAAATTGGATTTATTTTTTCCAATTTTTTCATTATGAGTTTGATAACTATAAATATTTTAGTGACCCATTTTGTTTTTTCTTTTCTAACTTTTATAAATATAAAGGATTTTATTCTTTCCTTCAAAAAGTTTATAACTTGTAAAATCTTATTTTTTACCCTTCTATTTCTTTTTTTGAGTTCTTTATAAATAGGTTCAAAAAAAGAAGGTCGTTTTCGGGGAGAACCAAAGGGAAGTTCTGCTTCCATTCCCCAGACTGTTAAAAAACAAAAATTTTTGTTTTTATATTTTGAATCTCCTCGATCTCTATGATGAGATCGTACCTTAGCTTTTCGCCAAGGTTTTAGACAGAAAGGATATAGAATCTTTATCTGAATGCCGTCTGTTAACCAATCTTGGGGAAATTCTGTTTCTGATAATTGAACACCATTATAGGTGCATTTAATATGCATTTCTCTATTCCATTCCTTCAAATCCTCGTACCACTCGGGGAATTGAAATAATAACATACGTAAAATATTTTTAGCTATTATAAATGAAGGCAATATAATGTATTTTCTAAAAAAAGATTGGATTACTAACATTAAACCTCTTATTGCTTGAATAAATACAAAGGTATCCCAAGCTTCTGATATTTCTATACGTTCTTTTTTATCCTTTTCTTCTTTTGTCTCTTCATTTTCAAAATGGGAATCTAAAATTTTAAATTCAGATTCTCGTTCTCTACCCATCCAATTCCTCAAAATAAGATTCTTCATTTCATTAATATGAAAAGAATAAAAAAAAGATGTTTTGTCTATACGGTCCAAAAAAAGTGGGGAATGCGCATTTACTTGAAAGAGGTCCCAAATAACTGTTTTACGTCTTTGAGCGCGCATGGATCCTTTGATTAGATTGCGACGAAAACACGATTGTTGGGAGTAACGTATCAGAGCTACCTCTTCCTCTTCCTCTTCCTCTTCCTCTTCCTCTTCCTCTTCCGTTTTATTATCATTTTTCTCATTGTTACTAGCATTCTTAGTACTAGAAATAGAATTGGTATTTTGATCATTATCGTTATAAATTACAACACGTTTGGCTCTTCTTGAATGAATCTCATGCTCTTCTTCTTCTAATTCTTCTTCATTTTCTTTTTCCTCTTCTTCCAACAAATCCTCGGTTAATTTGTATGACCATCTAGACACCTTTTTACTGACTTCTTCTATTTTAATTCCAATATCTTTCTTTTTCTTTGTTTTTTGATCTTTTGTAATTACATCGAATACAAATTGCAAAGATTTTGCTTGACTTTCTGAATCAATTATTTTTGCTTCTGTCAATAAAGGACATTTTTCAAAATTTAAAATGTGTCCGCACTCAGAAGATAATTCATCAATTGAGATGAAGGACTTTTCCGTTTTTTTTAAAAATGATTGATGGTAAATTCCTAAGGAATCATTAAGAAGTAGATCATGAATCTTATTTATCCAAAAAATTTCTACTAAATCTTCTGTATTTGTATAAGTAATTAGATGATTCATGATTGCATGTGAATAGAGTTTTTTTCGTGTTCCTCGACAAGGTCCGTTGAAAAAAGGATCATATGCTTTTGGCAAGCATTTTTTTTTATTCTCATCATCGCATAATATGGTTCTTTTTTCAAGCCTATCCAGACTAGGAGATCCCTCATTTTTTTCTATAATTTTTATTCGATTTATCAATTCATTATTCAAATTTAACTTTTTTTTTTCATTGGTATAAATCCAAGAATTAGAAAGATTTTCGTCATATATTTTTTCTCTTATGTACAAAGAAATTCTTCGTTCTAGCATTTCTGAAAATGTCGATAAACTAGGAGGATACATAAAGGATATTTTTTGTTTCCCATCACTTGTACATGTATAAAAAAAAAATTGTGACATTTCATTGCGTAAAGCATTTTCTAATTGATCATTTTCTATATATCGTAATGGACGATTCCATCGTTTATAATCGAAAAAAAAAGTGACAAAAGTTTTTTCAACCCAAAACCAATAATAACTTTTATTTTTCTTTTCTTTCAGTCTTCCCAATTCCAAATTCTCTTGATGGGTATCCAGATCATAATCTTCATGAACTGGGCTATCTTGATAGCGTGCCTCTTGAAAGTTAAATTCATCCTTTGTTTTTTCCTTTCCATTCACTCGGGTCTCTTCCGTTTCATCTATTTTGTCCAGATCCTCCTTTTCTTCCGAGCAAAGGGAAGGGTTTTCTTCGTTGGATCCCTCTTGTTCCTGTTTAGTCTCCTTCGTTTCGGAAGTTGTTTCCACATCGCTTTCTTCCTTTCTTTCTTCCCCCTCTTCCGTTTCTGAAGTTTCTTTCTCTTTCAGTTTCTTAGTGACTGTAGGTGACGGCATTCTTCCTAAATAGTAGACAGAGGTGATAAATAAGAGAATACTAAAGATTCGAGCCATAGAATTTCTAAATTCTGACACAAGATACTTATTAGATCGAATAGAATGATTTTGCCGTATCCAGAATAATACCAATCCAACCCATTTCATGAAAAAAATGTGACCAATTAACCAACCAGCAAAACTACTTGTTAAAAATAAAATCTTGTTGTTGCATCGAAACATATAAATGTTGACTAATCTAGCTAACGTGGAACTTGGTAAAATGAAATGGTTGAATAATTGAAAAATTAGATTATTCAGGAATACACATTGAATGCTGAGATTACGCATTGAATTTCTGGTAGTAGATCCATAATAAAAAAAGTTTTTGTGATTGTTCCAGAAGAAATGAAACAAAAGATACGGTAGAACTAGGACAGTTATTGTATGAGGTCTACCCAATGCTAGATGCAGAGGCGCATAATAGATCGATATGAACATCATGAGCTGTCCCGCAATAAAACCAGTTGTTGCTGATATCTCCTTCTCGGTTCCTTCTTCCATAACCCGAGCTCGGAGAAGGAATAGATAAGAGGGCCCTATGGAGAATGTGGTCAGAAATCCATAATAGAGCCCGACCACAACGACCGAATTTATTATCCTCATGCATAAGGATAATGGATTACCTAGTAGAAAAGATTTTAAAATCATCAC